ATATATATTTATTCATATTTTTATATTGATATTAGTATAAAAAATAATATTTTAGATTTTATTTATATTATTTAATAAATATATTAATATAAAAAAAAAAAAAAAAAATCTATATGAGAAAATTGTATATATAAATAAATTTTTATGATTTATAAAATTTAATTTAAATTTATTTTACATGTAAATTTTAGTGTTAATTTTTAATTATTTTAATAATAATTATTAATATTTGCAGTAATTAAAATTAAAAATTTAAGAAATTAAGATTTAGAAATATTTTGATTATTAACAAATTTTGTGCCAGCAGTTGCGGTTATACAAAAAATAATTTAAATTTTATCGGTATATAATAAATAGGAATTATTATTTAAATTAAATATTAAATTATTAAGTGAAATTTTAATTTAATTAAAATTTATATTAATTTTATGATTTATTAAATTTTATAAAAAACTAGGATTAGATACCCTATTATTAAAAATTAAATTTATAATACTAAAATAGTAGATAATAATTTATTGAAACTTAAATAACTTGGCGGTATTTTAGTTCATTTAGAGGAATCTGTTTAATAATTGATAATCCACGAATAAATTTACTTAATTTATTATTTTGTATATCGTTGTTAAAAAAATATTTTTTAATAAAAATAATATTTAAAAATTTTTATATAAAATTAATTCAGATCAAGATGCAGATTATAATTAAGAATATAATGGATTACAATAAATAAATTTAAATGAATAATATTTTTTAATAAATATTTGAAGGTGGATTTAAATGTAATTTTAATTAATTTATTAAAATGATTATATATTAAAATATGTACATATTGCCCGTCGCTTTCATTAATAAATTGGAATAAGTCGTAACAAAGTAGAGGTACTGGAAAGTGTTTCTAGAAAGAACAAATTAGAGCTTGATAAAAGTATTTCATTTACATTGAAAAGATATTATATTATAATTAATTTGAGGGGGATAAATTAATAAAGTATAAATAATAAAAAAATTTTTAATATTAAAATATTTTAATGGGGGTTAAAGTATATTTAATAGAAAAAATAAAAAAATTTATAGAAAATTAGTATTGTAAAAGAAATTTGAAATATATTGAAAATAAATTTATTTTAAAGTAAATTTAATTTATTGTATCTTGTGTATCAGAGTTTATTAATAATAATTATTTATTTAAAAATTTTCTCGAATTTAAAAGAGATAATTAATTATTAAAATTAATGTTGCATAATTATTTTAAATAATTAATTGGAAATGAGATGTTAATCGTTTTTAAATATATCTAGTTTTTTAAGAAAAAAATTTAATTTTAAATTTTAAAAAAAATTATGATTTTAATTAATTAAAATCATAATTTTAAAATTAAATATTTTAAGGGATAAGCTTTAAAATAAATTTTTATAATAAATTTTAATAATAATTAAAATTTTTAAAATTTATATTGTTTATAAATTATAATTTTTTATAAATAATTTTAATTAAATTAAAATTTCAAAATTTATTTAATTTTTTATTAAAAAATATTTTGTAATAATTAAAATTTAGATATAATGATAAAATTAGTATATAAATAAATAAATATAATTTATTATTTGATAATTTAATAAAAGGAATTCGGCAAAAATTTATATTCACTTGTTTATCAAAAACATGTCTTTTTGATTAATAATTTAAAGTCTAATCTGCCCACTGATAATATATTAAAGGGCTGCAGTATTTTGACTGTACAAAGGTAGCATAATCATTAGTCTCTTAATTGGTGACTTGTATGAAAGATTTGATGAAATATATACTGTCTCTTTTTAATTTATAAAATTTAATTTTTTAGTTAAAAAGCTAAAATTTATTTAAAAGACGAGAAGACCCTATAGAGTTTTATATTTATATAAATTAAAATTTTTTATAAGATTTAAAATTTTAATTTATATAAATATTTTATTGGGGTGATAGAAAAATTAGAATAACTTTTTTTATAATCTTACATTAATAAATGAATAAATGATCCGTAATTTACGATTATAAGATAAAATTACCTTAGGGATAACAGCGTAATTTTTTTTTTTAGTTCAAATAAGAAAAAAAGTTTGCGACCTCGATGTTGGATTAAGATAAAATTTAAATGCAAAAGTTTAAAGTTTTTGATCTGTTCGATCATTAAAATCTTACATGATCTGAGTTCAAACCGGTGTAAGCCAGGTTGGTTTCTATCTTTAGATTAATAAAATATTTTAGTACGAAAGGATCAAATATTTAAAATAGTTTTATTTAGAAGAATTTTAATAATAGTAGATATTTTTAAATATAACTATTTTGGCAGAAAAAATGTAATGATTTTAGAAATCATAAATATATAATTTGATTATATATGTAGTAAATGATGCTAAAAGATATAATAATAATAATTTTAGGAATATTAATTTTAATTTTAGGGGTATTAATTGGAGTTGCTTTTCTTACATTATTAGAACGTAAAGTTTTAGGTTATATTCAAGTTCGAAAAGGGCCTAATAAGGTTGGGTATATGGGAATTTTACAGCCTTTTTCTGATGCTATTAAATTATTTACTAAAGAACAAGTTTTTCCAATATATTCTAATTATATTTCTTATTATTTTTCTCCTATTATTAGTTTTATTTTATCTTTAATAGTGTGGATATTAATTCCTTATTATTTTAATATAATTAGATTTAATTTAGGAATTTTATTTTTTTTATGTTGTACAAGAATGGGGGTTTATACTGTTATAGTTGCAGGATGATCTTCTAATTCTAATTATTCTTTATTAGGAGGATTACGAGCTGTTGCACAAACAATTTCATATGAAGTAAGATTAGCTTTAATTATGTTATCTAGAATTATATTAATTATAGATTTTAATATAATAAAATTTTTTATTTATCAGGATTTAATTTGATTTTTTTTTTTAATATTACCTTTAAGAATATGTTGAATTTCTTCAAGATTAGCTGAAACTAATCGAACTCCTTTTGATTTTGCAGAAGGGGAGAGAGAATTAGTTTCAGGGTTTAATATTGAATATAGAAGAGGGGGGTTTGCTTTAATTTTTTTAGCTGAATATTCAAGAATTTTATTTATAAGAATATTATTTGTTTTATTATATTTAGGGGGATATAATATATCTTTATTTTTTTATTTAAAATTAATTTTTATTTCATTTTTATTTATTTGAGTTCGTGGAACATTGCCTCGTTATCGATATGATAAATTAATATATTTGTCTTGAAAAAGATATTTACCTATTTCTTTAAATTATTTATTATTTTTTGTAGGATTAAAAATGTTTTTAAGTTAGTTATTAATTTTAGTATAAATTAATAGAATAAAATTATTCTTTCTTAAGTTTTCAAAACAAATGCTTTAACAAGCTCATTAATTATTAATTGAAAATTAAATTATCTCAAATTTTGTTAATAATAGGGTTAATTAAAAAATAAGAAAAATATAGAATAGTAAGTAATTGGCCAGTAATAATATAAGGGTCTTCGACAGGACGAGCTCCAATTCAAGTTAATAATATAATAATGGATACTATAGATCAAAATAATATTTGATTAATAGGATAAAATTGAATTCCTTGAATTTTTTTATTAAAAGTTAAAGGAAGAATAATTAAAATTAAAATAGATATAACTAAAGCAATAACTCCTCCTAATTTGTTAGGAATAGATCGTAAAATTGCATAAGCGAATAGAAAATATCATTCAGGTTGAATATGAATTGGGGTTACTAAAGGATTAGCTGGAATAAAATTATCAGGATCTCCTAAAAGATAAGGATTAGTTAATGTTAATATAATTAATAATATTAATATAATAATAAATCCAATTAGATCTTTAAAAGTAAAAAATGGATGAAAAGGAATTTTATCTAAATTTCTATTAATTCCTAAAGGATTATTAGAACCTGTTTGGTGTAAAAATAATAAATGAATTATAGTTAATATTAAAATAATAAATGGAAATAAGAAATGAAATGAATAAAATCGAGTTAATGTAGCATTATCAACAGCAAATCCTCCTCAAATTCAGTTTACTAATATTGTTCCTAAATAAGGAATAGCAGATAAAAGATTAGTAATAACTGTAGCTCCTCAAAATGATATTTGTCCTCAAGGTAATACATATCCTATAAATGCTGTAGCTATTAAAATAAATAAAATAATAATTCCTACTATTCAAGTATATTTTAAATTAAATGATTCATAATAAATTCCTCGTCCAATATGTAAATAAATACAAATAAAAAAAAATGAAGCTCCATTAGCATGTAAAGTTCGAATTAATCATCCATAATTAACATTTCGACAAATATAATTTACTCTATAAAAAGCTAATTCAATATTAGCTGTATAGTATATAGTTAAAAATAGTCCAGTTAAAATTTGAATAATTAAACATAATGCTAATAATGATCCAAAATTTCATCATAATGAAATATTAGAAGGAGAAGGTAAATCAATTAATGATCCATTAATAATTTTAAATAATGGATGAGTTTTTCGTAAAGGTGAAAATTTATTTATCATTAGTATTAAGTTAATAATTAATTTGATAGGCGTAAAGGGCCAAAAAAGATATTTGTAATATTAACTACTGCTACTAAAGTGATAAATAAGTAAATAATTAATATTATTATTATTAAGTGAGTATAATTATTATATAATTTCGATAAATTGATTTTATTTTCATTATTAAAAAAAATGAATAAATTTTTAAAATTAATTATTTCATAATTATTAATGAAATTTAATCAATTTATATTATACATATATATATAACTTAATAGTATTGATAATAAGAAAATAAAAATTAAAGTTATTTTTATAAAAAAATTATTATAAAATATTTCATTAGAGGCAATTCTTGATACATAAATAAATAAGACTAATAATCCTCCTAAAAATACTAAAAATAAAATATAAGAAAATCAATATGTATTAATTAATATACCAGATAATAAACAAATTAATAAAGTTTGAAGTAAAATTAATAATCCTATAGATAAGGGGTGATTAAAAAAAAATATTATAATAGAGAATATTATAATTAATAAAGATAAAAATATTTTTAAAATTTCAAAGAATAGTTTATAAAAAATAATAATTTTGGAGATTATTGATAAAGAATTTCTTTTTCTTTGAAGTTTTTAAAGTAATATACTTGTTTTTGATTTACAAGACCAATGTTTTAATTTTAAACTATAAAAACAAATGATAATTTTAAATATATGATTTATTATTTTTATTATATTTTTATGTGGTAATATGATTTTTGTTTCTAAGCATAAACATTTATTAATTGTTTTATTAAGATTAGAATTTATTGTATTAAGAGTATTTTTTTTAATAATAATTTATTTAAATTATATTGAATATGAAATATATATATTAATAATTTTTTTATTATTTACTGTTTGTGAAGGAGCATTAGGTTTATCTATTTTAGTTTCAATAATTCGTACACATGGTAATGATTATTTTAAAAGATTTAATTTATTATAATGATAAAATTTTTAATAATATTAATTTTTATAATTCCTTTATGTTTTATAAAAAATATATTTTGATTGGCTCAAATAATATTAATATTAATTATATTTATTTTTATAAATTTAAGTTTAAATATTAATAATTTTTGTAATTTAAGTTATATAATAGGTTGTGATTTAATTTCTTTTGGTTTAATTTTATTAAGAATTTGAATTTGTATATTAATAATTATAGCAAGAGAATCTTTATATAAAAATAATTTTTATATTAATTTTTTTTTATTAAATATTATTATTTTATTAATTATATTATATTTAACATTTAGAGTATTAAATTTATTTATATTTTATTTATTTTTTGAAGGAAGATTAATTCCAACTTTAATATTAATTGTTGGTTGAGGATATCAACCTGAACGAATTCAAGCTGGTATATATTTATTGTTTTATACATTATTTGCTTCTTTACCAATATTAATAGGAATTTTTTTTATTTTTGATTATTTAAATTATTTAACTATTTATTTTATAAAGTTTTTTAATATAAATTTATATTTATTATATATATCAATAATTTTAGCTTTTTTAGTAAAAATACCTATATATTTTGTACATTTATGATTACCTAAAGCTCATGTTGAAGCTCCAGTGTCTGGTTCAATAATTTTAGCAGGAATTATATTAAAATTAGGGGGGTATGGATTATTACGAATTTTAATTCTTTTTCAAAATATTGGTATAAAAATAAATTTTATTTGAATTATTATTAGACTATTAGGGGGTTTATATATTAGATTAAATTGTTTTTGTCAAGTAGATATAAAATCTTTAATTGCTTATTCATCTGTTGCTCATATAAGATTAGTAATTGGGGGAATTATAACAATAAATTATTGAGGATATTTAGGTTCTTATGTTATGATAATTGGTCATGGATTATGCTCATCTGGTATATTTTGTTTAGCAAATATTAATTATGAACGTTTACATAGTCGTAGATTATTTATAAATAAAGGTATAATAAATTTTATACCTTCAATAAGTTTATGATGATTTTTATTAATATCTTCTAATATAGCAGCTCCACCTTCAATAAATTTAATAGGAGAAATTAGTTTAATTAATAGATTAGTAAGTTGATCTTGGTTATCAATAATTATATTAATTTTAATATCTTTTTTTAGAGCTGGGTATAGATTATATTTATATTCATATACTCAACATGGAAAATATAATTTAAGAATTTATAGATTTTATACTGGTGTTTCTCGTGAATATTTAATATTAATTTTACATTGATTACCTTTAAATATATTGATTTTAAAAATTGAATATTTTATAATTTGATTTTAATTTAAATAATTTAATAAAAATATTGATTTGTGGAGTCAAAAATATGAGTAAATCATTTTAAATTATTAAAAATTATTCAATTTGTTTTATTAGATTTTTTTTTTTATTTTTTTTTAGAATAATAAATTTTTTTTTTATAATTTATTTTATTATGGAAAATTTAGTTTTATTTTTAGAGTGAGAAATTATTTCTTTTAATTCAATGAATGTTGTTATATCAATTATTTTGGATTGAATATCCTTATTATTTATAATATTTGTTTTAATAATTTCATCTTCAGTTATTTATTATAGAAAGAGATATATAAGATCTGAAATAAATTTAAATCGATTTATTATTTTAGTATTATTATTTGTTTTTTCAATAATTTTATTGATTATTAGTCCTAATATAATTAGAATTTTTTTAGGTTGAGATGGATTAGGTTTAGTTTCTTATTGTTTAGTAATTTATTATCAGAATATTAAGTCTTATAATGCTGGGATATTAACTGCTTTATCTAATCGAATTGGGGATGTTATAATTTTAATGGTAATTTCTTGAATAATAAATTATGGAAGATGAAATTATATTTTTTATTTAAATTTTATAAATAATGATTATTCAATAAAAATTATTGGAATTTTAGTAATTATTGCGGCTATAACTAAAAGAGCTCAAATTCCTTTTAGTTCTTGATTACCTGCTGCTATAGCAGCCCCTACACCTGTTTCAGCTTTAGTTCATTCTTCTACTTTAGTGACTGCTGGGGTTTATTTATTAATTCGATTTAATATATTATTAATTGATATATTTTTTTTTAAATTATTATTATTATTATCTGGATTAACAATATTTATAGCTGGAATTTCTGCTAATTATGAATTTGATTTAAAAAAAATTATTGCATTATCTACTTTAAGACAATTAGGTTTAATAATAAGAATTTTAAGAATAGGATTACCAGAATTAGCTTTTTTTCATTTATTAACTCATGCTATATTTAAGGCTTTATTATTTATATGTGCTGGAGTAATTATTCATATAATAAATGATAATCAAGATATTCGTTATATAGGGGGAATTAGTTTATATATTCCTATAACTTCTTTATGTATAAATATTTCTAATTTGGCTTTATGTGGAATTCCTTTTTTAGCTGGATTTTATTCTAAAGATTTAATTTTAGAAATAGTAAGAATAAGAAATTTAAATATATTAATTTTTTTTTTATATTATTTTTCTACAGGTTTAACAATATTTTATACAATTCGTTTATTAATATATTTAATAATTAATGATTATAATTTATTTTCTATTTATAATTTATATGATGAGGATTATGTTATATTAAAAAGTATATTTTTATTATTATTCATAAGTTTAATTACTGGAAGATTTTTAATATGAATAATTTTTAGTTATCCTTATATAATTTATTTATCATTTAATATGAAAATGATGGTTATTTATGTTAGATTAATAGGTTTATTTATAGGTTATTTAATTAGTAATATAAAAATTTATTCATTAAATAAATTTTTAATAACTTATAATTTAAGAAATTTTTTATCTTTAATATGATTTATACCAAATTTATCTACATATGGTTTTAATTTTTATATTCTAAATTATAGTCAAAATTTAATAAAAAATATTGATATAGGTTGAATGGAATTATATAGTGGTCAAGGTATATTTAATATTATTAAAAATTATTCAATTTTTTATTATTTATATCAAATAAATAATTTTAAAATTTATTTATTTAGATTTATTTTATGAATAATAATTTTTTATTTTATATTATTAATTTAAAATTTAAATAGCTTATATATAGAGCATAATATTGAAGATATTAAGGAGATTGTATAATCTTTAAATATTTATAAAAAAAATTTTTTATTTTTACAATGAAAATGTAATGTTTTATTTTAAACTATATAAATAAAAAGAAAATAATAATAGAAATATTAATGATTTTAATCACTATGAATTAAGTTAGCAGCTTAATTATGGTATATTTCAGTTTTAATTGGAATGTTAGAATTCAATAATATCATTAACAGTGATATACCTCTATTTGGTTTCAATTAATAAATAAGGAGTTGAATAACTCATTCTTTTAAGTCGAAATTAAATGCAATTTATTGCTTCTTATTTAAGATAAATTGATAAATCAATATTTTTTGAATGCAAATCAAATGTTTTATTTAAACTATAATCCTTAATTAGTTCAATTAAGTATATTTTGGTTTCATTCATGATATAATCCTAATAATAAAATAATTAAAAAAAAAAATCTAATTTTTATTAATATAATAAAATTTACTAAATTAAATGATATAATAATTGGGAAGAGAAGGGCAATTTCAATATCAAAAATTAAAAAAATTATTGTAATTAAAAAAAAATGTAAAGAAAATGGAATTCGTGCTGAAGATTTTGGATCAAATCCACATTCAAATGGAGAACATTTTTCTCGGTCTATATATGATTTTTTTGATAAGATTATAGATAATATTATTATAATATTAGAAATAATAATAATTAAAATTGATATAGTTAATAATAAAATAATTATTTATATTAAAAATTAATTAAACTTTTTGATTGGAAATCAAATATACTAAATATATTATATAAATAAATTAATTTCCTCATCAATAAATAGAAATATAAAGGAATAATCATACTACATCAACAAAATGTCAATATCATGCTGCTGCTTCAAATCCAAAATGATGTTTATTTGAGAAATGATTATTGAGATGACGAATAAAACATGTTATTAAAAAAATTGTTCCAATAATTACATGTAATCCATGAAATCCTGTTGCTATAAAAAAAGTTGATCCATAAATACTATCAGCAATAGTAAAAGGTGCTTCAAAATATTCATATGCTTGAAGAATAGTAAAATAAATTCCTAATATAATAGTAATAAATAATCTTTGTGTAGTTTGGGAATGATTATTTTCTATTAATGCATGATGTGCTCAGGTTACTGTTACTCCGGATCTAATTAAAATAATAGTATTTAATAAAGGAATTTGAAATGGATTAAATGGAGTAATATTTAGTGGAGGTCATATTGCTCCAATTTCAATATTAGGTGATAAACTTCTATGAAAAAAAGCTCAAAAAAAAGATAAAAAGAAAAATACTTCAGAAATAATAAATAGAATTATTCCTCATCGTAATCCCCTTGAAACTAAAATAGTATGTTTACCTTGTAAAGTTCCTTCACGGCAAATATCTCGTCATCATTGATATATAGTTAAAATAATAATAATGTAACCTACAATTATTAAATTTAAATTAAAATTATGAAATCATTTAATTATACCAGTAACTAGAGTTATTACTCCAATAGCTCCAGTTAATGGTCATGGTCTATAATCTACTAAATGATATGGGTGATTATGATTTATTGTCATTAATTTACTTCTCTAGAATAAAGAGTTCTAAGAATAGAAATTACATAAGATTGAATAATAGCAACAGCAGATTCTAAAATTAAAAGTAAAATTTGTACAAAAATTAAAATAAATAATATAAAAAATGATAAATTAGAGCTAGTTCTTCTTAATAAAGTTAATAATAAATGTCCTGCAATTATATTAGCAGTTAAACGAACAGCTAAAGTTCTTGGTCGAATAATATTACTAATAGTTTCAATTAATACTATAAATGGTATTAAAATAGTTGGGGTACCTTGAGGAATTATATGAATAAATATATGTTGATAATTATTAATTCAACCATATAATATAAATCTAATTCATAGTGATAATGAAATTGATAATGAAATAGTTAAGTGACTTGTTCTAGTAAAAATATAAGGGAATAATCCTAAAAAATTATTAAATAAAATAAAAGTAAATAATGAAATAAAAATGAAAGTTGATCCATTAAATCTGTTAATACCTAATAGTATTTTAAATTCATTATGAAGTTTATTAGTAATAAAATTTCATAAAATATAATGTCGATTAGGAATTAATCAAAAGGAATATGGAATAAATATTAAACCAATGAAAGTTCTAATTCAATTTAATGATAAATTAAATAAATTTGTTGTAGGATCAAAAATTGAAAATAAATTACTTATCATTTTCAGTTTATATTTTTAAAGTTTTTTTTATTAGAATAAAATAATTTTTTAAAGTTATTAATATTAAAAATATAATAATTTATAATATTAAATAAAATAAAAATTATAATAAAAAAAAGAAAAGATAATAATCAATTAATAGGTATTATTTGAGGAATAAAAGAATATTACTAATGTAATAATTTAAATTTGACATATTTATGTTATATATTTAACTAATTCTTTCATTAGAAGTAATTGCTAATTTACTATTAAATGGTTTAAGAGACCAGTACTTGCTTTCAGTCATCTAATGATGAATAATTATTAATTCAATTAATAAAATTTTTAATAGAAATTCTTTCAATTACAATAGGTATAAAACTGTGATTAGCTCCACAAATTTCTGAACATTGGCCGAAAAAAATTCCTGGACGATTAATGAAAAATCTAGTTTGATTAAGTCGACCAGGATTAGCGTCTACTTTTACTCCTAAAGATGGAATAGTTCAGGAATGAATTACGTCAGTAGCAGTTACTATAATTCGAATTTGATTGTTTATGGGTAAGATAATTCGATTATCAACATCTAATAAACGAAAATTTTCAGGAGTATTTTTATTATATTGGATTATATATGAATCAAATTCAATATTATTAAAATCTGAATATTCATAGCTTCAATATCATTGATGTCCAATAGATTTTAAAGTAATTAAAGGATTATTAAGTTCATCTAATAAGTATAATAAACGTAATGAAGGTAAAGCAATAAAAATTAATGTAATTGCGGGAATAATAGTTCAAATTAATTCAATTATTTGACCTTCTAATAAAAATCGATTAATAAATTTATTAAAAAATAAAATAAACATTAAATAACCTACTAAAATAGTAATTATTATTAAAATAATTAAAGTATGATCATGAAAAAAAATAATTTGTTCTATTAAAGGTGAAGCCCCATTTTGAAGATTAAAATTAGATCAAGTTGGCATTTCTAAAAAAAGGATATTCCTTTATAAATGGGGTTTAAATCCATTACATATTATCTGCCATATTAGAAGTTTCTTAAAATAGGTAATTCATTATAAGAATGTTCTGAAGGAGGTAAATTTTGTAATCATTCAATTGAGGAAGATATATTTAAAGAAAATAAAATTATACGTTGGTTAATTATAGATTCTCAAATAATTATTATTATTATTATTATTGATAATAAAGAAATATAAGAACCAAATGAGGAAATAATATTTCATGAAGTAAAACTATCAGGATAATCAGAGTATCGTCGAGGTATACCTGATAAACCTAAAAAATGTTGGGGGAAAAAAGTTAAGTTTACTCCAATAAATATTGATAAAAATTGAATTTTTAATAAGTAATTATTTAATGATAATCCTGTGAATAGAGGATATCAATGAATAAATCCACCTATAATTGCGAATACAGCTCCTATAGATAAAACATAATGAAAATGAGCTACAACATAATAAGTATCATGTAATGTTACATCAATGGAAGAATTAGCTAAAATTACTCCTGTTAATCCTCCTACTGTAAATAAAAAAACAAATCCTAATCTTCATAGAATAGATGGTCTATAATTAATTTGGGATCCATGTAATGTTGCTAATCAACTAAAAATTTTAATACCTGTTGGTACAGCAATAATTATAGTTGCAGAGGTGAAGTAAGCTCGAGTATCAATATCTATTCCTACAGTAAATATATGATGAGCTCAAACAATAAATCCTAATAAACCAATTGCTATTATAGCATAAATTATCCCTAAACATCCAAAAGTTTCTTTTTTTCCACTTTCTTGAGAAATAATATGAGAAATTATTCCAAAACCAGGTAAAATTAAAATATAAACTTCTGGATGACCAAAAAATCAAAATAAATGTTGGTATAAAATAGGATCTCCACCTCCTGCAGGATCAAAGAATGAGGTATTAAGATTTCGGTCTGTTAAAAGTATTGTAATAGCACCAGCTAAAACAGGTAAAGATAATAATAAAAGTAAAGCAGTAATTCCTACTGCTCAAACAAAAAGAGGTATTTGATCAAATGATATATTATTAATTCGTATATTAATAATAGTTGTAATAAAATTAATAGCTCCTAAAATAGATGAAATTCCGGCTAAATGTAAAGAAAAAATAGCTAAATCAACTGAACTTCCTCCATGAGCAATATTAGATGATAAAGGGGGATAAACTGTTCATCCAGTTCCTGCTCCATTTTCGACAATTCTTCTGGAAATTAATAAAGTTAATGAAGGAGGTAATAATCAAAATCTTATATTATTTATTCGGGGGAAAGCTATATCTGGGGCTCCTAATATTAATGGAACTAATCAATTTCCAAATCCTCCAATTATAATTGGTATAACTATAAAAAAAATTATAATAAAAGCATGAGCTGTTACAATAGTGTTGTAAATTTGATCATCTCCAATTAAAGATCCAGGGTTACCTAATTCAGTACGAATTAATAATCTTAAAGAAGTTCCTACTATTCCTGCTCAAATACCAAAAATAAAATATAATGTTCCAATATCTTTATGATTTGTTGAATAAAGTCATTTTCGCTAATAAAATGGCTGAGTATAAGCGATAAATTGTAAATTTATTAACGAGAAAAATCTCTTTTATTAAATAAGTCTTATAGTCAATAATGATATAAAATTGCAAATTTTAAGGAGTAAATTATAAATACTAAGGCTTAAAGAAATTACTTTTTTTATAATTTTGAAGATTATTAGTTTATATAACTTAAAACCTTTATATAAATATAAAGGTTCTAATAATTATACCTAATAAAGAAATTATTCTTAAAGTATTTATAATTAATAATAAGTAATTTTTTATAAAATTTTTAAATCATTTTATTTTTAAATAATTAAATATAATAGATGAATATATAATTCGAATATAAAAAAATAATATAATTAATCTTATTATAATAAAAATAAATCTAATAATAAATAATTTATTTATAATAAGAAAATTAATAATAATTCATTTAGGAAAGAATCCTAAAAAGGGGGGTAATCCTCCTAAAGATAAAAAATTAATTAGTAAAAATATTTTTAATGAAAATTTTATATTTATAATAAATAATTGATTAATATAATAAATATTTATTATATTAAAAAAAAAGCATATAATTCTAATTAAGAATGAATATATTATTAAATAAAAAATTCATAAATTTTCTGTTATTATTAATGCTGCTAATATTCAACCTAAATTATTAATAGATGAAAATGATATTAATTTTCGTAATGATGTTTGGTTAATACCTCCTATTGTTCCTACAATAACATTAAAAATTATAATAAATATTAAAAAATTATAATTTATATAATAAGATAATAAAATTATTGGGGAAATTTTTTGTCATGTTATTAAAATAAAACAATTAAATCAAGATAAACCTTCAATAATATTAGGGAATCAAAAATGAAAGGGGGTTGATCCTATTTTTATTAATATGGAGGAATTAATTAAAATAGAAATTAAATTAATTTCAAAATTTTTTAATATAATTATTATTAATAAAATTGAAAATAAAAAATTAATAGATGCAATTGATTGAGTTAGGAAATATTTTAAAGCTGCTTCTGATGATAAAAGATTTTTAGAATTGGAAATTAGGGGGATAAATCTTAATAAATTGATTTCTAATCCAATTCAACATCCTAATCAAGAATTAGCTGAAACAGAAATTAAGGTTCTAAAAAAAAGAATAAAATAAAAAAATATTTTATTTGAATTTAAATTAAAAAAAATCTAAAATAGGGGGTTAGTTTTGTTATTTAAATTCAATAAATATATTTTAGTGTAAGATGCACAATAATTTTTGATATTATTAGATATAGTTTAATTCTATAAAATATAATAAAGGTAGAAATCTACTTAATTTATCCTATCAGAATAATCCTTTAATCAGGCACTTTATTTTTAAAAAAAAGGGGTTTCCTTTATATTTGGGGTATGAACCCAAAAGCTTAAATTTAGCTTATTTTTAATTTTTTTTTTTTATTTTATATATGAAAAAAATTAAAAATGGTTTAATGAAACAATTAAATGAAAATTTCATTAATTTGATATAGTATATATATATATATATATTAAATATTTAATATATTAAATTATATATTAATATATTAAATATACTTATATAATTATTAATTATATTAATTTAATATAATTTATTTAAATTATAAAAATTTAAATAGCAATAATCCACAA